CAGGCATGAATACAGCATCTATAGGATAACTTCCGTCCTGAAAGTTATTTGTCGGTTTTATACGATAGCCGCGATTCCTCTCGATTTGTAATCCAATACACAAATCAATTGATTCCGTTAGGCTAGCGATATGCTGTGTATTATCAATAATTTCCACAAAAGGCGGTAAGATGATGTCTTGGGCAGTTACATATCCAGGACCTTTGACATAAATAGACGCGTCACAAGTTCCATACAAATTGCTTTTCAATACAACATTTTTCAAATTCATTAAAATTTCATGTATTGATTCTTGAATACCTGCTATAGTAGAAAATTCGTGTGGTATTTTCTCAGATTTTGCACGTGTGATACATGTTCCTTCTATTTCTCCAAGCAAAGCTCTTCGCATCGCAATGCCTATTGTGTCAGCTTGGCCTTTCATAAGTGGAGATAGAATAAAGCGTCCATAATAAAGACGTTTATTGTCCGTTCTTGATTCAACACATTTCCACTGCAGTGTCCGAGTAGATATTGTTACTTTCTCTCGAACCATAATAATATTGTGAAATCATTGAATTATTTATTTCTCTTGAAATCTCTTCAATATATTTTTTTTTACACACGCCTTTTTTTAGGGGGCCTGCAGCCATTATGTGGCATAGGGGTTATATCCCGGACGAAACTTAATAGTATACCACTTCTGCGAATAGCTCTTAATGCCGCATCTCGTCCGAGACCAGGGCCTTTTATCATCACTTCTGCTTGTTGCATACCTTGATCCATTACTGTCCGAATAGCATTGCCTGCTGCGGTTTGAGCAGCAAATGGCGTGCCTCTTCTTGTGCCCCTGAATCCGCAAGTGCCAGCGGAGGACCAAGAAATTACTCGACCCCGTACGTCTGTAACGGTCACAATAGTGTTGTTGAAACTTGCTTGAACATGAATAACCCCTTTTGGTATTTTACGCGCATTCTTACGTGAGCCAACACGCCCATTTCTGCGTGAACCAATTCTTGGTAAAGGTTTTGCCATATTTTATCATCTCATAAGTCAGAAGTCTATGGATATATCCATTTCATGTCAAAAAGATCCTTTATTTTTAGTTATTTGTACATCGGATCCTTTAGAGTGTTTTCACTTAGAAAGATTATCCTTGTCTTTGTTTATGTCTTGGGTTGAAGCAAATTACTATAATTCGTCCCCGTCTACGTATCAGTCGACATTTTTCACAAATTTTACGAACAGAAGCTCTTATTTTCATATTTTCCGTCCTTGAATATACATACTTTTTTGAAGAAAATAAGTTTTTTTGAAAGTGAAAGGAATTTGAAAGTTGAAAAAAACTGCCGAATCATTCAGCATTCAAATCTTTCTTACGGAGTATCTAAATTAGATGCGCTATGGTCGTGGATTTACTTCTATATTTGGTAGTAGTATATGTATAAAACAAGACAAGACTACGTTGGATCTTTTCTGAAACATAACCTAAAACCAGATCTTAAATGGGCTTGGAACATACTATTGAAAGTGATTCAGTAATTAAACTTTCCCGAATCCATTTTTGTTCTTTCATTCCATCCAAAATCCTCTCGAAGTATTAATCGAAGTATTAACTAATGCGAGAGGAATGATATTAGAAATCTGTTCTTTCTCTTTTTTTCACAAAACAAATAGGAAGTCTGGATACAATTCAGATATCAGAAAGATTACCATATATAACACAAGATTTCTCCACCGATTCTTTCTAGTCGAGCTTCTCGGTCTGTCATTATACCCCGAGAAGTAGAAAGAATTACAATCCCCATCCCGCCCAAAATTCTAGGAATTTTTTGATAGTTAGGATAGATTCGTAGACTAGGTCGGCTGATTCGTTTTAAATTTAGACTAGTTCTATATGGCCCTTTCATCTTCCTTCTATGTCGTAGGGTTAAGACCAAAAATTTTTTGTTGCCTTCCTGATGTTTCCTGACATTTTCAATAAAACCTTCTCGTAAAAGTATTTTAATAATGTTTTCGGTGATATTAGTAGATGCTATTCGAACAGTTCCTTTTCTATTCATGTCAGTATTTCGTATAGAGGTTATTATTTCAGCAATAGAATCCCTACCCATGATAAACTAAAATTATTATTTTTTTCTGGTTTTGATATAATCAACATACTCTTTTTTTTTATGAATTAATTATTTTATTAAAGGTATATGTATATGCGTGAAACACAATTTACTAATTCATTTTATTCTATTTCATTTTTATTCAAATACTATAACTATATAAACTATATAATAAAAATAATAAAACATAAATTATATAAACTATATAAATAAATTATATAAACTATATAAATAAATTATATAAACTATATAAATAACTATATAATAAATAATAATAAATTAAAATAATAAACATAAACTATATATTAAATAATAATAAATTAAATTATTAAATATTAAAAATTATGAAATTTAAATTATATAATAATATAATAAAATTATATAATAATATAATAAAAAACTAGAACTATATAATAAACTAAACTATATAATAAATAGTATATGTCTTATATAATAAATAGTATATGTCTTATCTTATATCTTATAATTTTTTATCTTTATAATTTTTTATCTTATAATACTTCGGGTGCTAATGAAACTATTTTAGTAAAATTTAACTGTCTCAATTCCCGGGCGATTGCACCAAAAATTCGAGTTCCTTTTGGATTTCCTTCTTGATCAATAACAACTGCAGCATTATCATCATATCGTATTATTATACCGTTATCGCGTTTGAGTTCTTTACAAGTACGTACAATTACAGCTCTTATTACTTCGGATCTTTCTAGAGGTGAATTTGGTGTTGCTTCCTTGATCACAGCAACAATAACGTCACCAATATGAGCATATCGTCGATTACTAGTCCCCATGATTCGAATACACATCAATTCTCGGGCTCCACTGTTATCTGCTACATTCAAATGGGTTTGAGATTGGATCATATCGTTTTTTTTATCTGTTATTTTAATGCAAAGGAAAAAAGATATTTTGTTTATCCAAAACAAAAAAGAAACTTGCGATTTTTTTGGCATCCCCAAGGTCTTTTTCCTTTGGTTCTATACCGAAATAATGAGTTGAGTTCGTACAGGCATTTTTGATGCTGTTATTGAAATAGATTTTCTCGCTATATTTTCTGCTACTCCACCCATTTCATAAAGGATTCTACCTGGTTTAACGACAGCTACCCAATATTCGGGAGATCCTTTCCCCGAACCCATACGTGTTTCCGTAGGTCTTAAAGTAATTGGTTTGTCGGGAAATATACGTATCCATATTTTTCCACCGCGACGTGCATTTCGTGTCATTGTTCGTCGCCCCGCTTCTATTTGCCTAGATGTAATCCAAGAAGGTTCAAGTGCCTGAAGAGCATATCTACCGAAAGAAATACGATTAGCTCGAAAAGCTTTTCCTTTCATTCGTCCTCTATGCTGTTTGCGGAATCGGGGCCTTTGGGGGTTGTAGGTGATGCTTGTTTCTCAAGCCCATCTCTACTACAGCCACTCCATCTCTACTACAGAGCCGGACATGAGAGTTTCTTCTCATCCAGCTCCTCGCGAATGAAATGATAAAAGAAAAAAAATATACATGCGTTTGCTGAATAAAATAATATACTAAATCGTGGAATTCTTTGAGATTTCGCTTAATCTATTTACGCTTAATCTATTTACTTAATCTAATCTATTTATTAGATCTATTTTTATTAGATTAGTTTTTTTTATTAGATTAGTATTTTTATTAGAATTTTGATTAGATTAGTAGAATAGAAATTTTTATTATATATATTTTCTATTTTAACTATAACTATATTATATCTATATTATATAACTATATAAATTTATATAACTATATATATATATTATATATATGTAGTTATAGTTATTATTTATTATATAGTTATTTTTTTATATAGTTATTTTTTCCTTTTTTTTTTTATTATTATTTATATTATTATATTATAGATAATTTTTATTATAGATAATTTTTTCTATTTTATTTTGTTTTGCATTATTTTACATAATCTTATTTTTTTCTATTTTTCTATTATTGGATTTCTAAATTTGAGCAATCTGATATCATAATTCTGATATCATAATTCTAATAGAAAAAATTCTACTTTAGAATATAAAAAAACTTCGCGCGCGAATATTGACTCTTTCAATATTTATTTCATTTGTAGAGATAGTCTGGGTATGATCTCTCAGACTAAATTAGTCTTCTGGTACCTTTCGCTATCCCGCCAAAAGCAAAAAATTATTATGATTTTTTTTTCAATAAATCAATAAAATATTATAGGTTCCGTCGTTCCCATCGCTTCTTCATTAATGCTTAGGTCTTAATTTTACAATGGAGCCTCTAATGAAGCTTGTCTTTGAGTCAATCTGCTTAGTCTTTATTGACTCGAGGCTCTTTTTTTTTTTTTTTTTATTTTTAGTAGAACAGTATGAACAGATTAGTTTAATTATAAATCAATTGGTATTGCTGCTTTATTACATTAATTTTTATAATTTTTATGTGATGACTCATAGACCTTACATATTAGAATCATATATCATTGATATTCTTTTTCTCTCTTTCTCTCTTTCTTTCACCCTTCCACTTATCTATCTAATTTTATATTTTGATTTACAACTCATAATCAGATTGGTTTTTCTTTTGTTTGTGCAAAAAGAATTTCAATGGCTACAATGATATGGCTAATATATCATGTCTTGACAATTTCTTTGGATCGAGATACTACAAAGCGCTGGGCTGGTTATTAGTTGCATACTTACTTATATTTTTAGTTCATAGTACAGGTCAGTCCTTTTTTTTTAACCCTGACCCTAAAATAAAAACCCAACGAGTCGCACACTAAGCATAGCAACTACATCAATCGAACCGCGGGTCTATTCAATCCTATAGAAGATAGAAGAAAAAAGAATAGAATTAGAAGAAATACAATTAGAATGAAGAAATACAATTAGAATT